TTATTGTAATCAAAAGATTTCCAGCTTTTTGGTCTAAATGTTTGAAGATGAATTTTAAAGATCTCTTCTCGCTCTTCTTTTTCTGGTAAATCTAAGAAAAATATTTCATCAAATCGCCCTTTTCGAATAATTTCGATTGGTAAAAGATCAATATTATTTGCTGTAGCTATGACAAAAACAGGTTTCGTTTTTTCCGATAACCAACTAATAAAAGTGGCTAAAACTCGATTACTAGTCCCACTATCACCTCGATTATCACTGTTACTAAAAGCTTTATCAATTTCATCAATCCATAAAATACAAGGTGAAATAGTTTCAGCAACATTTATCATTTGACGAAGCCGGGATTCAGATTCTCCTACAATTCCTCCAAATAATTTCCCAACATCTAATTTAAGCAATGGTAATTGCCAATCATTTGCAATTGCTTTTGCTGTTAATGATTTCCCTGTTCCTTGAATCCCAATTAGTAATAAGCCTCGAGGTGTTGGGAGACCGTAGTTAAAAGCTTGAAGACCAAAGGCTGTCTTTCGTTTTTTTAACCAGTCTTTTAAATTCTCTAAACCCCCTAAATTTGTAATTTGTTCATTAACAGATGAGTATTCTAAAATCTCTGTTTGACTTATAATCTGTTTTTTTTCACTAAGTAAAACTGCAATACTATCATTGTCAATTGTTTTATAAGTTGCAATAATTTTTGAAAGTACACGACGAATTCTTTCTAAAGATAATCCTTGACATGCTCGTGTTAAATTTTCAAATAATTGTGAGTCTACTTTAATATTTAAAGAATTAATTAATCGATTTAGTTCTTGACTAATTTCTTCTTCAAGTGGAAGTTGAAATTGAATCACAGTTATTAAATCTTGCAATTCTTTTGGAATAGTTAGATCAGACCCAATAATAATAATGGTTTTTGGTTGTAATTTTAAAATTCGACTAATGTTTCTTAGTTTCCTTGAAATCGAAAGGTCGGTTAAAAATCGATTAAAATCTTTAAGTAAAAACAAAGCTGGAGTTTCCGCATTTAAACGTTCTACTAATTCAAGCGCTTGAAGAGGATTTCTTTTTGCAAATCCTTCATTGTTTGGATTATTTGTATATCCATCTACAAAATCCCAACTATAAATACTCCGATTTAGATTTGTTTTAATATTTTTTCGAATAACATACTCCACACGATCTTCTTCAATGGTATTGATATAGATTATTGGATAACGAGCTTTTAAAAAAAGAGCTAATTCATCATTAAATTTCATAAAATACTTACTCAGAAAGTCTGTTTATTAGATTAATATTATATTAATTTTAACTAAAAAATTATTTATTATTAGAGCAATCCCAAATAAAAAGATCTTACTCTAATAAATAATCGTTCAATAGTTAGCGACGAATCGCCAACACTTTTCTCCCTTTTTTACGTCGATTGCGAATCGTTTTTCGACCTTGTGGAGTAGACATTCGTGCACGAAAACCTGAAACTTTTAAAACTGAGTAACGGCCTTTATTCGAAAGTGTTCGTTTTGCCATAAAATTTCTCTTACTTTATTTTTAATTTTTTTTTTATAAAATAGATGATCTTAATAGATCATAAATCACTAAATGTCGTAATAACTCTTCACGAGTTTCAAACATAGAAAATGCTTCTTGTTTATATTCATAAAGTGGGTTTCGTTGACCGTAACCACGCCAACCTACAGCTTCGCGGAGCAATGTCATTTTTTGTAAATGTTCTCGCCAAATTCTATCTGTATTGAGTAGAATGACACTACGTTCTAAAGTTTCTACAATCCCATCACCATAAACGGCTAACTCATTGATTTTTGACTGATAAGTTAACCAAAATTCTTCAAATAAATATAGTTTTAATTCATAAAGATCAAAATTATCAATTTTTCCATTAGTATCTTGCAGTTGACTTAAAACTAATGTTTTTCCAAATAGATTTTCAAGTAAAAATAAAATTTCTTTTTTATAGGTTTTATTTTCTTTCAATTCTAGAATAAGTTCCGTAATGATCTGCTCACCATAAGCAAATATATTTTTCTGAATCGATAAACTTTCTAAAATTTGACGTCGTTCATGGTAAACAATATTTCGTTGTTTATTTAACACATCGTCATAATCAAAAAGATTTTTTCGTTGTTGATAAGCCCTTTCTTCTACTCTTTCTTGAGCTGAATCTAAACTTTTTGTTAAGAAATCTGATTCTAATGGTGAATCATCAGGCAGCTGATTCTGCATAAAGTTTTGCAGTTTTGGTCCACCAAATAATCTTAACAAATTATCATCTAAACTTAAGAAAAATCTTGAAGTTCCAGGGTCACCTTGACGTCCACATCTTCCACGTAATTGATTATCAACACGTCGTGAGTCATTTCTCTCAGTCCCAACAATGTATAATCCACCTAGATTTTTAACAATTTGATTCTCTTGCTGTTGATGTTTTTTATTCGAAAAAATTAATTCATTGATTAAAAATTGAATTGAACATTGATAGGAAGTTACAGGAATAGAAATTCGATCATTTTCTCGTAATAAACGTAAAATATCCAGGTCAGAAAATTTTAAAAATTTTGAATCTGTTAATAATGAAAGTAAAACACTTAAAAATTTTTGGGAGCAACCTTGAAATTGCGAGAAAAAAGTTGCGTCTAAGATATTTTTTTTGGTAGATAATTGATAATTTTTACTTAATGTAAGAATATCATATAATTTTTTCTGGATCGTAAAATTGATATTTCCACCTAAAATAATATCTGTACCACGTCCTGCCATATTTGTAGCAATAGTAATATTACCTTTTTGACCTGCTTGTGCAACAATTTCTGATTCCCGTCGAACATTCTCCGGTTTTGCATTCAAAATTTGGTAATTTAATTGATACTCACTTAACAATTGTGCTAGCATTTCTGATTTTTCAACGGTTGTTGTACCAATTAAAATAGGTTGGCCCGTAGATGAAATTTGATTACACGTTTGCGCAATGGCATTCCATTTTGAAAATTGATCCTTATAAATTAAATCTGGTAAATCTTTACGTAGTGTTGGCCGTGCAGTTGGAATTTCTTCCACAGATAAATTATAAATCTTTTCAAATTCTATCTCAGCTGTTTTCCCTGTACCAGTCATTCCTCCTAATTTAGGATATAACAAGAAGAAATTTTGATAGGTAATCGCAGCAACTGTTTCTGTCTTTTGACGAATTGGAAGTTTTTCTTTTGCTTCAACGGCTTGATGTAAACCATCCCCCCATCTACGGTCCGGCATAATTCTACCAGTAAACTCATCTACAATAATTATCCTATTATTTTGAACAATATAATGAACATTATTAAAATACAAGGCATTTGCCTTAAGTGCGTTAATTATATAAGGAATCCATGGGTCATTTGGATTATATAAATCTTGAATACTTAAAATTTGTTCAATTTGTTTACTACCTTGTTCAGTTAAAATAACATTTTTATTTTTTTCATCAATTTTATAATGAACATTTAAATCTAGATAATCTGTAATTTCAGCGGCTAGAATATATTTTTCAACTGGTGTTGGAGTATTATCAGAAATAATTAATGGAGTTTGAGCTTCATCAATTAGAACTGAATCAACTTCGTCAACAATACAATAATAAAACGGGCGCAAAACAAGGTCATTCAAATTTAATGCCATATTATCACGAAGGAAGTCAAATGTGACTTCATAATTTGTAACATAAGTTATGTCCGCATTGTAATTTTTTCTTCGGTCAGCTTTGGTCATTCCTTCTTGAATTAACCCAGTACTTAATCCTAAAAAACGATAAATTTGTCCCATTGAAACTTGATCTCGATTTGCTAAATAATCATTTACCGTTACAATATGAACACCTTTTTTCGTGAGTGCATTTAATGTTGCGGGTAAAGTTGCTACAAGGGTTTTTCCTTCACCAGTTTTCATCTCAGCGATTTTTTGGTCATTCAGAACAAGTCCACCAATTAATTGAACATCATAATGCCTTAATCCTAATGAGCGTTTGCTTGCTTCACGAGTAAGTGCAAAAGATTCAGCTATCAAAGAATCTAAATTTGAACTCTCTTGATATTGTTTTTCTAATTTTAAGCTTTTGGCCCTTAAGTCACTATCAGTTAGTAATTTTAATTCGCTTTCTAATATATTAATTTGATTAATTAAATTTTGATATTTATTTAGCGAACTTTTTTTAAAGGGATTCTTTAACATGTTAAAATTATTGAGTTATTTATTATGAAACTACAATATTTATACGTTTCTGTTTTTTATCTTTATAATCAAATTTAACAATTCCATTTGTTAATGCGAATAATGTGAAATCTTTACCGCATCCAACATTACTTCCTGGTTTGAATTTCATACCTCTTTGACGAACTAAAATGTTTCCAGCTGTAACAGTTTCACCACCAAAACGTTTTACTCCTAATCTTTTTGCATTTGAGTCACGACCATTTTTTGTACTACCTGCACCTTTCTTATGTGCCATATTGAATTTCTCCTACTTTTCTATTTTTTTTTAATTAACATTAATATCTTCAATTAAAACACGTGTAAGTTCTTGTCTATGACCTTGTTTTCTGCGTGTTTTCTTTTTTGGTCTCATCTTATAAACAATTGTTTTTTTGCCACGTAAATGTTCTAAAATTTTTCCTGTAATTTTGACACTTTCTAAATAAGGTTTTCCAATTAAAAGATTTCCTTCATCGTTTACTAGTAAAACTCGATTTAATGTAATTTGTTTTCCTAATTCTGTAGGAATTTTATTAAAATCATAATATTTTCCAGTTTCAATCCAAAACTGTCTACCACTTATTTCAATTATTGCATATTTCATAATCTATAATACTTTATTTTTATTTAAACTTATAATACTAAATTATTTTTTCAATCGTCAACTTTTTTAGAATTATCTTTTAATTTTCAAGTGAAGTTTTTAAATCCAAGAGTTCTTGATAAAAAAAATTAAAAGCCCTTGATCTATAACAATCAGGGTTACTAATTATAGATAAAGTTCGAGTAATTTTAATATTTTCAATTTTTAAAATTTGAATAGTTTTGAGTTGAATTTCTTTTTCAATAGCCGAAGATGATACAAAAGCGGCACCTAGACCTAAACTAACAGCGGTTTTAATTCCTTCTATTGAATTAAGTTGCATGATAATTTTTAACTGTTTTGTTTGGATTTGATTTTGTGTTAATATATTATCAATAAATTTTCTAATGGTCGAATTCGAATTTAGTGTAATAAACTTGAGATGATATAAATCTTCTTTAGTTATAAGTTGTTTTTTCGCAAAAGGATGAGCTCTTGGAATAATTAAACTAAATTCATCCTCGACAAAACTTTCAACCAGTAAACTTTTATTTAATTCCTGAGGAATATCACCACCAACAATAGCAATATCAATTTCTCGATTTACGATATGTTTTGCTATTAGTCGTGTCGAATTCACTTGAACTTTTAAATTGATTTGAGGATATCTTTGAGCAAATAAGGCTAATACTCTTGGTAAAAGATAAGTTCCAATGGTTTGACTTGCACCAACAATTAAATTTCCCCGTTCTCCATTTTTTAAGTCAATTAAAGCACGACAACTTTCTTCACATAACGCTAATATACGTTCTGCATATTGAAGAAAGACTTGGCCATTTTCAGTTAAAGAAATTTTCTGATTTTCTCGATTAATTAGTATCATATCTAAATTTTTTTCCAATATCTGGATTTGTTTACTAAGCGCGGGTTGCGACAAATATAATAATTTGGCAGCTTTGGTAAAATTTTGTTCTGTAGCAATTGCTTTCAAAATGCGTAATTGTTGAAGCGTAAAAGGAAGCATAAAAGATTTAATCTAAGGTGGTAAAAGGATTACGGATGGAGAGACTCGAACTCTCAAAACAAAAGTTACTAGGACCTAAATCTAGCGCGTCTACCAATTTCGCCACATCCGTTAAAAGTTGAAAAGATTCCAAAAGTAATAAATTTAAATTATAGAAATAGCAAAGGAAAAAGAAGAATAAATTTTTAATTTGACTTGAAATTTATTCTTCTGGAGTCTCAGTCTCAATACTATAAATAAAACTGGTTGTTTTTCCTTTTAGCATAGATTTTGCTAATGACAAAGATTTTTGGGCTGCATGGTAACCTTTCCGTTTCCAATTTGCTTTTCGACTGTTTCGTTTCATTTTTGACGTTCGTTTTTTAGGTACGGCCATGTCAATTTTCTTTAATTCTAATTTATCGTAAGTATCTTGCTAAAGAAGAGTATAACAAATCTTTCTTTAATACTCAATAGAAAAATTAAATTTTTTTAAACCTGAAGAAAATTTTAACGGAGGAACTTAAATGACGTTTTCGAAAAGTATTTTAATTTTCTTATTTGTCTCATCCACTCTAAGTGTGTTTTACTATGCGTTAAAACGAACTAACGGAAATGTAAGCAAGTCAATTATGTTTACTATCTATTTTTTAGCTATTAAAATGGGTTTGATTGCACCTAGTCTTCCTTTCAAATTGGACCAACACCAACCAAATCAACAACTTCTAAGTAGTGGAAATAAAGTAGAATCACCAGTATATCATCCATATTTGTCGGTGTCTAATGACTATCGTCCTTCAGGTTTATTAATGGATTCTATAGAGCGTTCTTCATGGATTCCTCAATATTCTTATTCGCAGGATGCAATAAAGGGGCTTAGAGCTGGTGATTCAAGTGTGAAGAAGGCTACATGGTTGTTAATCACAATCTGGATGTTCCAACAACAAAGCGTATGCTTTCAGCCAGTAAGACAAGTTCCACCTCCTCCACATCATCAGTTATTTGGAGGTACTTCAAGTTCCCCACGGAACAATTATTTTTCGAAGTATAGTCACCCAAGTGCCTCTTTGCATATGGAGAGACCAGCATCGATGCCTCATCAAGATTTTACTGCCTTGACTAAGGAAGAAAAAAGAAATTTACCTGATGCGAGAGATGGATTTATTGATGTTGAAGGTCATCCTAAGCTTATTGCTAGATATGGTCAAGTGAAATAGAAGACGCCTGACCATGCTGACATTCATGGTTTCCCGACAAATGAAAAGGGTAAAATGCCAAAAACGGAAGCAAATGCTCTTTCTCTTCGAGACTCCCTAGTTAAAATGCCAGATAGAGAAGGTATTCAATGGTTTGATAATGGTGGATACCAAAAAGGAACCGAGAGAGGTTATGATTCTGTTAATCTTTATGATAAAGATAAGCGTGTCATTGCGATTTATAAAAAACAAGAAAATGGGGAATATCTTTTTTCTACTACCTGTGAAGTAACTGGTAAGGAAGAAGCCCACTTACTTGAAAGTTGTGGAAATTATCTTACTGAGGCAGTTCTGAACAATCAAAAAGCATTAACAATTACTGATACAAATACCAATGACTTACAATAAGATTCAAGATTTAGAATTGTTAAGACGTTTCCTGGATTTCAAAAAACAGGGCAAAGATCTATATAGGGAAAATCGAAACGAGTATACTCCATTACCGAGGCAGGTTAGAAGACCACGCTTTTTGGAAGACGAAGACTGCACTGAGCAAGAGGTTAAAGATTACGTTCAAAATACTCTTCGGGAGATACAACCCTATCTATAATCTCGAATTCTTTTAAATTTTGAAATATTTAATCAGAATTTAAAATTTTAATATTTAGGTTAAGGAATTTAAAAAATCATTTATGACCCAAATAGTCTCTATCTGATTGCAATTTACTTCATGATCTGTTTGGAGAATATCTCTTTAATATTATTTTAGTACTGTGTTTTATCCCACAATCTATACTTGGTAACTCTGATATTAACTTGCAAGTTTATATCTTCAATTCTGATAACTATTTATCAGATTATTTATTGTATTTTTTTTTTATGCTAGACTCAAAATTTTTATTAGTTGAGATATTTTGCTCTTTTAATAGCTTCTGGATAAGGAAAACCTAAACTTACAAACTTACTTATCCAAAAATAGTAATTTTTATTATTTTTTTTATTCGATATAACTTTATCTGTCAAATACTTTTATCGTTTGTCTTCATCCGAAAATCTTTTAGAAAATCTCTTCTAAGCCAAAAATAAGCCCTTTTTTAACCGAGAATTTGATTTAGGCAAATATTATTACTCTGTGGCTGAAGAGTCCTTCAGGTACGTTTTAAAGGCCTTTCAGAAGTTTTTTATTTTTACTGTTAATTACTTTGAAAAGATGATGGGAGCCAAAATAACATCTCAGGGTTCTTTTTTAGATTTCTACTTCTCAAAACTTTGGCATTGAACTATCTTCCCAGGAGGTCCCCCCCCAAGTATTGTCGTCGATTTATAACGTTTCACAACTGAGTTCGAAATGGATCAGTGTGGTTCCGCTTAGTACACTAAAAATACCAAAGCAAAAATACCGATATCATTGACAGAATCAATGATATCAGTACTAGATTTTTTCGTAGTTTCGAAAAATAAAATTCAAGTCTTCGGTCTGTTAGTACATCTCAGCTCACCTATTACTAGATTTATACTTAATGCCTATCAAACGGTTAGTCTTACCGTGACCTTATTCACTTACGTGATGAGAATACTTATCTTGAGGTGGGCTTCCCACTTAGATGCTTTCAGCGGTTATCCACTCCATACATAGCTACCCAGCGTTTACCGTTGGCACGATAACTGGTACACCAGAGGTATGTCCTTCTCGGTCCTCTCGTACTAAAGAAGGCTCCTCTCAATATTCTAACGCCTACACCGGATATGGACCGAACTGTCTCACGACGTTCTGAACCCAGCTCGCGTACCGCTTTCATGGGCGAACAGCCCAACCCTTGGGACGTACTACCGCCCCAGGATGCGATGAGCCGACATCGAGGTGCCAAACCTCCCCGTCGATGTGAACTCTTGGGGGAGATCAGCCTGTTATCCCTAGAGTAACTTTTATCCGTTGAGTGACGGCCTTTCCACTCAGCACCGTCAGATCACTAAGACCGACTTTCGTCCCTGCTCGACTTGTAGGTCTCACAGTCAAGCTTCCTTATGCCTTTACACTCTAGATACGATTTCTACCCGTTCAGAGGAAACCTTTGTGCGCCTCCGTTACCGTTTGGGAGGCGACCGCCCCAGTCAAACTGCCCGCCTGAGACTGTTCTTTGACCAGATAATGATTCAAAGTTAGAAATCTAACATTACAAGAGTGGTATCTCACTGATGGCTCCGATATTCCCGCAAGAATATTTTCAACGCCTCCCACCTATACTGCGCAAATAAAGTCCAATTTCAATCTCAAGTTACAGTAAAGCTTCATAGGGTCTTTCTGTCCTGGTGCAGGTAGTCCGCATCTTCACAGACAAGTCTATTTCACCGAGTCCCTCTCCGAGACAGTATCCAAATCATTACGCCTTTCGTGCGGGTCGGAACTTACCCGACAAGGAATTTCGCTACCTTAGGACCGTTATAGTTACGGCCGCCGTTCACCAGGGCTTCAGTCATCAGCTTCGCAGGGCTAACCAACTTCTTTAACCTTCTGGCACTGGGCAGGCGTCAGCCCCCATACATCGTCTTACGACTTAGCGGAGACCTGTGTTTTTGATAAACAGTTGCTTGGATCTGGTTATTGCAGCCTTAAAAAGGCACTCCTTCTCCCGAAGTTACGGAGTTATTTTGCCGAGTTCCTTAGAGAGAGTTATCTCGCGCCCCTTAGTATACTCTACCTACCCACCTGTGTCGGTTATGGTACAGGCATTAATTTGTTTTTGACAGTGCGAGCTTTTCTTGGAAGTATGACATAGACTGCTTCGATGCCGTAGCATCTCGTACTCACGCCTCAGCTCAAAGCGTTTTCTCCGCTTCTCATCACCTTGAACGCTTAAACCGGTAACCAACATCCGGCCAGCTTAGCCTTCTCCGTCCCTCGATATCAACAAATAATGGTACGGGAATATTAACCCGTTGTCCATCGACTACGCTTTTCAGCCTCGCCTTAGGTCCTGACTTACCCTCCGCGGACGAACCTTCCGGAGGAAACCTTGGGTTTTCGGGGTATAGGATTCTCACCTATATTTTCGTTACTCAAGCCGACATTCTCACTTCTGCTTCGTCCATATCCGCTTACGCTAATACTTCAATCTACAACAGAACGCTCCCCTACCGATATATTTTATATATCGCACAGTTTCGGCAAATTACTTAGTCCCGTACATTTTCGGCGCAGGTTTACTCGATCAGTGAGCTATTACGCACTCTTTAAAGGATTGCTGCTTCTAAGCAAACCTCCTGATTGTTTATGCACTCCCACCTCCTTTATCACTTAGCAATTATTTAGGGGCCTTAACTGGTGCTCTGGGCTGTTTCCCTCTTGACAATGAAGCTTATCCCCCACAGTCTCACTGATAAATTTTCCACTTAGTATTCTTAGTTTGCAACGATTTGGTACCGAATTACCAGCCCGCATACGTAACAGTGCTTTACCCCTAAGTTATAACATTTATCGCTGCGCCAAAACGCATTTCGGGGAGAACCAGCTAGCTCCGAATTCGATTGGCATTTCACCCCTAACCACAGTTCATCCGCTGATTTTTCAACATCAGTCGGTTCGGTCCTCCACTTAGTATTACCTAAGCTTCAACCTGACCATGGTTAGATCATCCGGGTTCGGGTCTATAACCAGTGACAAACGCCCTATTCAGGCTCGCTTTCACTATGGCTTCGGCATTCTCTGCCTTAACCTGCCACTACTTATAAGTCGCCGGCTCATTCTTCAACAGGCACGAAGTTAGACGTTTTAGTCGTCCTCCTACTGATTGTAAGTTTATGGTTTCATGTTCTTTTCACTCCCCTCCCGGGGTTCTTTTCACCTTTCCCTCACGGTACTATTTCACTATCGGTCATTCAGGAATATTTAGCCTTACGAGGTGGTCCTCGCTGATTCACACGGAATTTCACGTGCTCCATGCTACTTGGGATACAGTTTGATTGTTTCAATTTTCGACTACAAGACTATCACTTTCTTTGGCTTAGTATTCCAACTAATTCGTCTAATTGTCACATTTAATCATTTCTAACTGTCCCACTACCCGGTGAAATGAAATTTCACAGTTTAGGCTGTTCCCGTTTCGCTCGCCGCTACTAAGGGAATCGTTTTTACTTTCTTTTCCTCTAGGTACTAAGATGTTTCAATTCCCTAGGTTCGCTCTTTCTTATTTATGTATTCAATAAGTAGTCTCAGAGTTTCCTCATTCGGAGACCTCCGGATCTTAGCTTGTTTCCAGCTCCCCGAAGCGTTTCGTCGGTAACCACGTCCTTCATCGCTTCTGAATGCCAAGGTATCCCCCATAAACTCTTAATTCCTTGAATTTAAGACTTATGTTATCTTACTTTATTCTTTGAAAAAATTGACATTTCGTGTGGAGGTAAGCGGAGTCGAACCGCTGACAGCCGCCGTGCAAAGACGGTGCTCTACCAACTGAGCTATACCCCCGTTGGGCCATTCTGGATTTGAACCAGAGACCTCACCCTTATCAGGGGTGCGCTCTAACCAACTGAGCTAATAGCCCTTAATTTTTTGTTATCGACCCTAAATTTTAAAATCTTTCAAATTTTAAAAAGGAGGTGATCCAACCGCACCTTCCAGTACGGTTACCTTGTTACGACTTCACCCCAGTCACTAATTCTACCTTAGGCGTCCTCCTCCAAACGGTTAGAGTAACGACTTCGGGTATAACCAGCTTCCATGGTGTGACGGGCGGTGTGTACAAGGCCCGGGAACGAATTCACCGCTGTATAGCTGACCAGCGATTACTAGCGATTCCAACTTCATGCAGGCGAGTTGCAGCCTGCAATCCGAACTTAGAACGAGTTTATAGATTAGCTAACCTTCGCAGGCTTGCATCTCATTGTCTCGCCCATTGTAGCACGTGTGTAGCCCAGGGTGTAAGGGGCATGCTGACTTGACGTCATCCCCGCCTTCCTCCGGTTTATGACCGGCAGTCTTTTTAGAGTTCCATAAGGCAACTAAAAATAAGGGTTGCGCTCGTTGCGGGACTTAACCCAACATCTCACGACACGAGCTGACGACAGCCATGCACCACCTGTGTATACGTTCCAAACGGCACTTTTTTCTTTCAAAAAAATTCGTATCATGTCAAACCCTGGTAAGGTTCTTCGCGTTGCATCGAATTAAACCACATGCTCCACCGCTTGTGCGGGCCCCCGTCAATTCCTTTGAGTTTCACTCTTGCGAGCATACTTCCCAGGCGGGATACTTAACGCGTTAGCTTTGATACTGCACAGGTCGATCTGTTCAACATCTAGTATCCATTGTTTACAGCTAGGACTACTGGGGTATCTAATCCCATTTGCTACCCTAGCTTTCGTCTCTGAGTGTTAGTAATAGCCCAGTAAAGTGCCTTCGCCATCGGTGTTCCTTCCAATATCTACGCATTTCACCGCTCCACTGGAAATTCCCTTTACCCCTACTATACTCTAGTCTAATAGTTTCGACTGCGATTTTGAGGTTGAGCCTCAAGATTTAACAGTTGACTTATTAAACCACCTACAGACGCTTTACGCCCAGTGATTCCGGATAACACTTGCATCCCCCGTCTTACCGCGGCTGCTGGCACGGAGTTAGCCGATGCTTATTCTTCAGGTACACGTCATTTATTCCTCCCTGAAAAAAGAGGTTTACAACCCATAGGCCGTCATCCCTCACGCGGTATTGCTCCGTCAGGCTTTCGCCCATTGCGGAAAATTCCCCACTGCTGCCTCCCGTAGGAGTCTGGACCGTGTCTCAGTTCCAGTGTGTCTGATCGTCCTCTCAAACCAGATACTGATCGTCGCCTTGGTGAGCCATTACCCCACCAACAAGCTAATCAGCCGCAAGCTTCTCTCTAGGCGGAAATCCATTTCACTCGAAAGCATATGGGGTATTAGCAACCGTTTCCAGTTGTTATCCCCCTCCTAGAGGCAAATTCTTACGTGTTACTCACCCGTCCGCCACTTGAGTTAAAAACTCTCGTACGACTTGCATGTGTAAGGCATACCGCCAGCGTTCATCCTGAGCCAGGATCAAACTCTCTTAAAATTTCCTTAAATTTGTTGATATTACTTGTAAAAATGTTTTAATAAAGTTGAATTATAGATTACTATTGAAAGCGCGGAAGAAGTAGTTATCTTTTTATTAATTTAATTTCTTTTAAAAGATATTTTTTACTAAAATAGTCTTACAAGTTTATAGTATAGAATTTTGGAGAAAGATCTGCATCTATACATTTCTCAATGGTTTTAATTATTCGTTATCAATGTCTGGATCTAATTAACAAAAATTAAGATAAACATATCTACCGATTCCTTAATAATTTTGAAATTGGGAGATATGATAACTGTTTGAAAATTATAAATTATTCTAGTTGAATTAAGAATGAAATCTACTTATATTATAGGAAATACTCTCGGATGTGTCTAAAGCACCTTTTCACTATCTTTCATCATTACTATCTAATTCTTCAAACAGTCTTTGATAGAATTATAGAATTTCTCGTTTTGGTAGTCTTCACTAAAATTATCACATTCAGCACGTAAAAAGCTTAGAAAACTCCCGAACCTCATTGATCGTAGATCTAATCTTTTAACTTTTCTGAATCTAACTCCACTATAAATTCATTACCTTTTAAATTTGAATGTCAGGAGTTACTTTTAGCCAGAATAGTCATAAAAAGGTGAAAAGTTCTTTTTAATTCTAACTAAATAAAAAAACTACCAATAAATATATTCTAAACATTCCAATAGGTTATCTTTGACTGCTTCAATATTACTCGATCGAGTCAATAGTATGTTTCGACGCAAGACTATTCATACCTGAATAACCAGATCCAGCAGTTTTAGCAGTTGGAAAATACAAAATTATAGCCCTCTTAAGCCATTGAGAAATCGAACCTCCAAAGGCATTAACCCTTCGTCGATTGCTAATTTTAAAAAGTATACCAACTTGCTTGGTGGACTAGAATAACCCCTTACGAGACGCTAAGGGTATTTTCTAGAAGGAAAACCTTTGTTTCCATCTAGAAAAGAAAATTGGTGACTCCAAACTACGGCACGATAAAGGTAGTTAAATAGTCAGTAAAAGAATGAAGCTTTGTTAGAATAAAATCATTTTTGGATAACAATTCTGTGGAAACCATATGATTTAAATTATTCTCTAAATCTACCAAAGAACTAGAAACGGAAGATGTTAATTTTTCTTGATTTAATTGCGACACGACATTATCAGGTAAAAATTGAATATCTAAGTTTTGATAAGCTTTCTCCATATACTCTAAAATATCTGGCCGCTCATTATACCAGAATTCTCTGATATCATTTGGGATTGGATAGCGATACCACAAAATTGGTAAATAATGAAAGACTAAAACATTTTTCATTTGTTCATTAATGAGCAACTTGGTTTCTTCCCCTTCACTAGGTAAAAAAGGCATTGTAAATACCAAATGATTTAAGCTATCGGCTATAACTCCAAGAATCCCTAAAAATACACTCCCTGTAATATTAACTCCAAGGATAGCTGGCACAATTCCTTGCAAGACATCTTCTGTCCAATCAACAGCAGCTGCTATATAACACCATGGAACAGTGTAAGGATTAATATAAATAAACCAAGACAAAGCGATTCGTAAGATTACAATTTGTGAGTAAACCATAAGGCCAACAAAAAAAACTTCACGAATCGTTTCCAGAACAGTGATGTCTAAACAAATATGTAATCGAACTTGAATAAACTCCGAAAGCCAGTCCGGTAAAAAGTAAATATTTTTATAATTTTCAATATAGAAATTATAAAAACCTTCTTCTTTACTTTCGTAAATATATCGAGGAACTGTTTCCACTTTCGGTGTTGGCCCAAAAATCATTTCAAACCATGTTTCGGGTCTTTGAACTGGTGGCCAATAGGTACGGTGTGTTGGGAGACTGTCAAGAAACCGAGATCGAGCATATTGATCACTTGGAATCTCTGACATTGTCGGCATTCCTGGATTTGTTGGATATCCAAAGAATCCAGCGATTCCTTTAAAAAAATTACCAACTATATCATAGAAGGCAGTTCGAACTGAAACAAATTTTTCGTCTAAACTCATTTGGAAGTTTGAAGTAATCGTAAATTAATAAGACATAATATAAGAAACTGAGAATCAGTTCATAGTTCTGATTGACAAGTAAAGAGTATAAAAAATAAATTAAATTCCATCAACATTTGGAGAGCTTCTTTTCGTAATTTAATTTTTTAGATTGGTAATCTGTATCTCGGGATAGTAGGATTTGAACCTACGACACCCTGCTCCCAAAGCAGGTGCTCTACCAAGCTGAGCTATATCCCGAATCAAAAGGAATAAATAAAGTTTTGATGACTATTTAGGTTTTAGTCTACTAAATTTTTCTAATTTATACAAGGCTTAAGTTCAAAAAAACCTAGTCAATTTCAAAACTTCTTTTCTTCCTTCCCAAAAAATAGGGGTCTAATGTATGAAAATTCATACATTAGACAAGATAAAGTTTAGACGCTTAACCAAACTTACCTGAAGTTGAAGCAATTACAAATGAAGCATAAGTTAAAATATAACCAACCGCGAAATGTACTAAACCAACTAAACGAGCTTGAACAATTGAAAGAGCAACTGGTTTATCTCTCCAACGAACTAAGTTTGCTAATGGTGTACGTTCGTGAGCCCATACTA